ATCTAAAGTCTCAATTCCAACAAGTAAAAAAGGGAGGAATTTCCTTATTTCGAAATGGTTGATTATGAGATATTTCGATTTGTTTCTGATTTTTTATTGAATTGAGTTGTGTATATTTCGATACATATAAAAGATCCCCAAAGGAGTTTTATTTTATACTTGTTGCATATATGTCTGCTTTGACTCGAATGAATGTTCTGAAGAAACCTCAATTAAGTTATGTTATAGAAAAAGAGGATTCTTGCGTTTTTACCCTCCTGCTGAGAAAGCATTGTCTCGGCTCATTTCTTAAAATACTTCAATTGGTACACGCAAGAAATAGGCCAATTCAGCAGCTTTTTGTTCCATTTCCCGTGGAGTAAAATTCTCATCAGTACGAGTCAATGGAATGGCTCCCTGGCCTCTGATATCCATATAAAGGACACGACGAGCATAAATACCCTCTTTAACTTCTATTCTGACGGACTGAATATCTTTTATAAGAAATCGGAGGAAGACCCGACGATTTTTTCCAGGAAATCCCCACCGAAAGATACACACTATTCCGTCTTTTCTATCAAATCGATCATAACCACTACCTACATTCCACGAAATTGTGCACCACAAATAGGAGCTAATAAAAAGACCCGCGATCCCATAGAAAGACATCACAATTCCTTGTGGAAAAAAAACTATTTCCTGAGACGGAAATAAAGATATCAAATTTCTACCAAGATAACTGGAGGTTCCAACCAACAAGAATCCTAATGAACCTAAAAAAAGGATAACAGCCCAGCAGAAATTACTTGTTTTTCGAGCCCCCGTTATAGGTTCTATCCATATATGTTCTGATCGACAACTCATACTTGATCCGGTTGCTTTTTTTGGAATTGAGAGAATACCCCAAATGAATTTGACTTTAGTCCTTTTGTTTCCGAAGTAACTCGCATCAACTAGCACTAGTTTGATGTGAACCTTTAGGAGTAATTCATTAAATTGGTTAGATCTAAACTAATAACATACCCTTCGTATGATCTCACTAAAGATAGCCACATACATATAGATAGACCAACTTTACAGTTCAGCCATCCGTCAATTTGGGTCTATTTGAAAATAGCTAGAATACATTTACCCCTATACCATTTTCTGCAGACATAAGAGTTTTTCGGCGGAAGCCGCTTATACCATATTTTGCTAAATGGATATCTGTGTTATGATACAAGCGTCAGTTTTGAAAAAAAAATAGATGAGATTTTGTCCCATCGGCTCTAAACAATCTTGTTTTTTTGAACATGAAGAAATAAAGAAGCCATTGCGATTGCCGGAAAGACTAGGCCTACTAAAGGCACCAAAACAGAGGGAAAGTTAAGAGTTGTCATAGAATGGGTACCTCGATTTACTATTTGTACCTTTTATTATTATTTATATTTTATATTTATAATATAAAGATATCTTATTATATATAAAGATATCTTATTATAATTCTAAATTGGAATTATTATTACTTAATATCTATTAAGTATAGATCTAATTTCTACATGAAAGATTTGAAAGGATATGGATGAGATATTATTATTCTTTTCTTCATTTTTTGCTCTTGTCTTCGAATTTCATTTACTAAGCAAAAAGTTTCTTAAAAATTAATTAGATTTTAGATTGAAGGGTTTGTTAGAATCCCATCCAGCAGGAGCAGGGATTCTTAGTCAAAATAGGATTATCGTAAGATATATAAAGATAAAAAATTCTATATTTTGTAGATTTTAATTATATATGACGAGAAGAGGATATTTTTTTTATTTGCCTAATTTCACGAAAATAAGAATTTCATCTTTTATCTTGTTGATAAAGGCTTCTTGATCAATAATCAGGAATATAGAAAAAGGGGCGGATTTTCTGTGACTTTTGATTCTTTATACGATTAGATCTTATGTCAACAAAGAAAACCCCATTCGTCTAATTTTGACTTGGATTCTGATAAACTAATTACTTGTTTGCTCAAAATAATTGAACTTAATGTTCTAATTTTGATTCAAAGGAAAGAAAGTATGGAGTTGAAATAACTCACTCAGAACGCTTTTTAAAGGATTACGTGGTACGATTAGATCGAATAAGCCCTTCTGGAATAAATACTCAGCCGCTTGTGAACCCTCGGGTACTGTTTTATTCAATGTTTGTTCAATTACTCTTTTACCCGCAAACGCAATGTAGGCATTGGGTTCGGCAATAATGATATCCCCCAACATACCAAAACTAGCTGTCACCCCACCGGTAGTAGGAGATGTAAGGATTGGTACATAGAATAACTTTTTATTTGATTGATAATCATATAAAGCAGAAGATATTTTAGCCATTTGCATCAAACTCAAACTTCCTTCTTGCATGCGTGCCCCTCCGGAAGCACACACTATAATAAGAGGTAGAAATTCTTTAGTAGCGTATTCAATCAAACGGGTAATTTTCTCCCCGACTACGGATCCCATACTACCCCCCATAAACTGAAAATCCATAACCCCAATTGCTA